GGTTAGGTATTGGTGCAACATTACCTATTGATAAATCCTTAACTTTAGGTCTTTTTTAATGATTCAATTGTGAACTAAAATAGCGCAACGTGTGGATCTAGGGACTATTCACCTCGCTTCAAAGTGAATTCTCCCTAGGTACATCTATATCCATTCAATTTCGAATCTATTCGGATTCTAACTCGATGGATTGGGCTAAAGATTCAAAACCTCCTTTTCGGACTTCAACTAAAAAGAAGTTGAAATAAATTCATTGGATTGCAAACGAATTTTTCGGTAAATCAATTCCGAAATGCTTTTTTAGAATGTCTAATATCTGGTTTACATCGTCTATACGAAAGTGTTCTATTTTCATAAGATCTTCTTGACTGTAATTCAAAAGATCCAATAATGTATATATTTTAGACCTTTTGAGGCAATTATAGACCCTGGGTGGCAATTCTGATTGGTCAATAAAAATCGATTTCAATGCTATTTTTTTTTTGTTTTTTCTTAGTTGAACCAATTTATCAGGAAAGGTAGAGGGGCGTAAAGGAACCATATGTTGATTGTCCTCTAAATGTAAGTTTTCTTCTTCTGTCTGTAAAAAGGGAAGAAATAAATCAATCAAATTCCGGGAGGCTTCCTGAAGTGCTTCTTTCGGAGTTAAACTTCCATTTGTCCATATTTCAAGAAAGAGAATCTCCTCTATCTCATTTCCAGTCCCATAAGAATGAATACTATAATTCACATTTCGAACAGGCATGAATATAGCATCTATAGGATAACTTCCATCTTGGAAATTATTTGCTGTTTTGATAAGATATCCACGATTCCTCTCGATTTTTAATTCAATACACAACTCAATTGGTTCCGTCAAGTTAGCTATATGCTGTGTATTATCAACGATTTCTACATAAGGCGGTGAGATGATATCTTTAGCAGTTATATATCCAGGGCCCCTGGCACAAATGGACGCTTTACAAGGGCCATATAAATTACTTCTCAATACAATTTCTTTCAAATTCATGAAAATTTCATGTACTGATTCTTGAATACCCACTATGGTAGAATATTCATGCGGTATTTTCGCAGATTTTGCGCGTGTGATACACGTTCCTTCTATTTCTCCAAGCAAAGCGCGTCGCATCGCAAGGCCTATTGTATCAGCTTGACCTTTCATAAGTGGAGACAGAATAAATCGTCCATAACAAAGACGTTTACTGTCTGCTCGTGATTCAACACACTTCCACTGTAGTCTCCGCCTATCTACTCTTACTTGCTCTCGAACCATAATGATAGTATTTGATTAGATCATTGAATTATTTATTTCTCTTGTTTTTCTTGCTGGTGAAATATTTCCATTTGTATTTTTACACACGCCTTTTTTTCGGAGGTCTACAGCCATTATGTGGCAAAGGAGTTACATCCCGTATAAGAGTTACTCGTATACCACTTTTTCGAATAGCTCGTAATGCTGCGTCTCTTCCGAGACCGGGACCTTTTATCAAGACTTCTGCTCGTTTCATACCTTGATCCGCGACTGGACGAATAGCGTTTACGGCTATGGTTTGAGCAGCAAATGGCGTTCCTTTTCGTGCACTCCGGAAGCCGCAATTACCGGCGGAGGACGAAGAAACCACTCGACCCCGTACATCTGTAACAGTCACAATGGTATTATTCAGGCCTGCTTGAATATGAATAACCCCTTTGGGTATTCGACGCATACGCTTACGTGAACGAATACGTCGATTCCTACGTGCACGAAATGCCAGTATCATATTTTATCATCTCACAAATATGAGTCAGAGATATATGGATATATCCATTTTTTAATATCGGTCCTTTCGCGAGTTTGATTATCCTTGTCTTTGTTTATGCCTTGGGTTGGAACAAATTACTCGAATTCGGCCTTGTCGGCGTATTAATCGACATTTTTCACAAATTTTACGAACAGAGGCTCTTATTTTCATATTTGCCGACTTTTAACCTTAATTCGGAATTTACTTCTTGGAAGAAAATAAGTTTCTTGAAATTTTTCATCTTGAATCATATTGAATCAATGGTGAAGTTGAAAAAATACCTCAATTTTTAACTCTTTTTTTTTTTTTTTTTAAGTCAAAAATTTGACTAGTTGAATACTAGTTGGATTCGAATAAAACTAAGTGGTAGCTTTCGAAAAATAGAATTAAGAACTGGATCATTCTTAGTTAAATGAACTCTCAAGATGCTGTTGAGAACGGATTCTGTAATTAAACTTTCCTCAATCCCGTTCTGGTTTTCATTTTAATGAAAATCTCCTTTATTCTGTACCACCTTCTTTAATCTGTATGATCTTTATTCGGTAGGATATAAACCAATATATGTCGTTTTCAAAGATGAGGTCGTAGATGAGACATGATATTAAACAACCTGTCCCCTTTCTTTGTCTTCTTTGTCACAAATAGAAAATTTAGAATTTCGTTTGGATATTCGAAGGATTACCAGATATAACACAAACATTCTCCACCTATTCTTTCTAATCGAGCTTCTCGGTCTGTCATTATACCTCGAGAAGTAGAAAGAATTACAATCCCCATCCCGCCCAAAATTCTAGGAATTCGTTGATAGTTATAATAGATTCGTAGACCGGGTCGACTGATGCGTTTTAAATTTAAAATTTTTCTATTTCTATATGGATCGTTCCGATTCCTTCTATATCGTAGGGTTAAAACCAAAAAAGATTTGTTGATTTCTCGATGTTTTCTCACGTTTTCGATAAAACCTTCTCGGAAAAGTATTTGAACAATACTTTCCCCGATATTAGTAAATGCTATTCGAACTACTCTTTTGCTATTCAGCTCAGCATTTCGTATCGAGGTTAGTATGTCAGCAATCGTATCCTTACCCATAATGAATGAAAAGTATTGTTCCCTCCAAATTTTGATATAATCAGCATGTTTTTCTTGTTTATGACTATGAATTGTTCCAAGGTATATACGTGAGACACAATCTATTAATTGAATCTTAATTTATTTCTTTCAAATAACTTACTATAAACATAACCCTATTTTGTATAGAACGATATTATGATCGACCTCTATTATGGTCTCATTTTATAATACTTCGGGAGCTAATGAAACTATTTTAGTCAAATTGAACTGTCTCAACTCCTCGGCAATCGCACCAAAAACCCGCGTTCCTTTTGGATTGCCCTCTTGATCAATGACAACGGCAGCATTGTCATCGTAGCGTATTATCATACCGTCGTCGCGTTTGAGTTCTTTACAAGTACGTACAATTACAGCTCTGACCACTTCTGATCTTTCTAGTGACATTTTTGGAATTGCTTTTTTAATCACAGCAACAATAATGTCACCAATTTGAGCATAGCGACGATTGCTAGCTCCTATGATTCGAATACACATCAATTCTCGAGCCCCGCTGTTATCGGCTACATTCAAATAGGTCTGAGGTTGAATCATATCATTTTTTTTTCCTTTAAAATACAAGGTCAGGGGCGAAGAAAAAAAGAAATACTTTTTGTCCCAAAAATAGACCTGCACCTGCAATTCTTTATTTATCCCCAAGACCCATTTCTTTTTCTTATGTCTTTCGAAATTTTATCCCGAAAGAATGAATTGAGTTCGTATAGGCATTTTGGACGCGGCTATTGAAATAGCCCTTCTGGCTATATTTTCTGTTACTCCACCAATTTCATAAAGGATTCGACCGGGTTTAACAACAGCTACCCAATATTCAGGAGATCCTTTACCCGAACCCATGCGCGTTTCTGCGGTTCTTATGGTAACTGGTTTGTCCGGAAAGATACGTACCCATATCTGTCCACCGCGGCGCGCATTTCGTGTCATTGCCCGTCGCCCTGCTTCTATTTGTCTAGATGTGATCCAAGCGGGTTCAAGTGCCTGAAGAGCATATTTACCGAAATTAATACGATTACCTCGAGCAGATATTCCCTTCATTCTTCCTCTATGTTGGTTACGGAATCTGGTTCTTTTGGGGTTATAGTTGATGGTTGGGTTTGAATTCCATCTCTACTACAGAATCGGACGTGAGAGTTTCTTCTCATCCGGCTCCTCGCGAATAAAGGGATTTTAAAGGATTGAATTTGAAAGAAATTTAGATAGAATTAAATTTGAATTAAGCTAGACTTGTATTTCACAAGATATACATCTAATTTAATAAGTATAACTAATACTTGGAAGTATAGATTTCATCAAATCTCTATCAAATCGAGTAGTAATTTTTATCTTGTTTCTATAAATAGCTAAATGTCTAAAATAACTATGTCTATAGAATTTCTATCTAATTGTATTGGTTTTGATAATCTTAAAAATAAATCTTTACCCTTTAATTTAACCTTGTTATCATATTCAATTGACTCCAATTTAGTAATCCAAGAAAAAACTTTTCGCGGGCGAATATTTACTCTTTCAATTCAATTTCGATCTATAGTTTATAAATTTTTCTAATAGATGAATTGGTCTATAGATGAATTGGTCTCTGGTCTCTTCCGCCATCCAGATCAATGAATCATTAGAATTCGTGTTCAATAGAATCTTTTAGACCCACCGGTTCCGTCGTCCTCATCTCTTCTTAGGTAATGGTTAGGTCTGAATTCTACAATGGAGCTCGTAATGAAATTTGTTATTGAGTCAATCCTCTCAGTCTTTATTGGCTCCAAGCTCTTGATTTTTTGGTTCTCTATTAATGCTTAATTACATTGCATTTTTTTTTTGAGCTGACTCATAGACCTTACATATTCGATATTGGAATTAGATGTCATCAATCTTCTTTTTCTTTCTTTCTCTCATCCCTCCATTTATCCACACTCTTAGTTTCTTTTTTCTATTTCGATTCACAACTTAGAATCTTATTTTGTTTCTTTTTGGTTATGCAAAAAAGTTTCAGTTGCTACAAGAATATGACTGATCTGTCATATTTTGACTGGTTCTTTGGATCGGGATAATGCGAAGTGATGAGTTGGTTCTTTTTTCTAGAGTTGTTAGTTTATACTATGG